GTTATTGTAGCTTATTTAAAGCGTAGTATTGAAAATACTAAAACGGGCCCAACGCCCCAAAAACATGAAAGTTTTGGTCCTAGACTTTCCGTTATTTATGACTAAGGTTACACATGCAAGCATCCACACTCCAGTGAGTCCGCCCAATCACTATAGGAGCAGGCATCAGGCACAATCTTACCAGCCCATAACGCCAAGGAAATCCCACACCCCCACGGGTATACAGCAGTGATCAACATTCGGCCATAAGCCCACGCTCGACCAAATTATAGTCTAATGGGCCGGCAAACTTCGTGCCAGCCGCCGCGGTTATACGAAGCTGGCCCAAAATAACAAACAACGGCACAAAGCGTGAACACTAGGCTCTAACACATTAAGCACCAACTAAGGCCTGTACGTAAAACAAAAGCCTTACGGAAAACCAACACCTCAGCTTAAACCACAGAAATCGAAAATTCACGAAAGCTGAGAAACAAACTAGGATTAGATACCCTACTATGCCAAGCTGTAAACACTGACACACTCTTTCTTTGTCCGCCAGAGAATAACGAGCCAAAGCTTAAAACCCAAAGGACTTGGCGGCGCTTCACACACCCTAGAGGGGCCTGTCACATAATCGATAACCCACGATAAACCTCACCACTTTTAGCCCATTAGCCTATATACCGCCGTCGCCAGCCCATCCCGATAGGAAAGAAAAATGGACCCAATAGTCTCTACACTAGCACGACAGGTCAAGGTGTAGCTTATAAAGTGGCAAATGATGGACCACATTGCTTTTTCCAGCCATACTCGAACTGCCCTGAAACACGCACTTTAAAGGTGAATTTAACAGTAAGTTGGGCAAGAAAACCCACCTAAAGAATGCTCTGAAGCGTGCACACACCGCCCGTCACCCTACTTCATTAAACACACTACAAACATATAGCCACAACAAAAAACAAGAGTAGGGAAGTCGTAACAAGGTAAGCGTACCGGAAGGTGCGCTTGGACGACAAAAAGTAGCTTACCCTCAAAGCATTCACCCTACAATTGAAAAACGTTCAAACGCAACCTTTTTGAGCCCACCAAAAGCTCACTCTTTCCCCCAACTGCTACCCGACCCACCATCCAAAACATTTGCCCAAGCCAGTAGATGCGATCGAACTCCGCCCATCGACGCAATATAAAAAGTACTGTGAAGGAACAATGAAAAATTAATGAAATCGTTAGCACGAATAAAGCAGGGATCAACACTCGTACCTTTTGCATTATGGTCTAGCAAGTTAAAGCCAGGCAAAGTGACCTACAGCCTCCCATCCCGAACACAAGTGATCTACTTCACGGCAGTTGAATCGAACGAACTCATCTCTGTCGCAATAGAGTGAGAAGACCTGAAAGTAGCGGCCAAAAACCAATCGAACTTGTCGATAGCTGGTTATCCGACAAATGAATCTAAGTTCACACCCAACAAAACATCTTAACTCCTGATAAAGCTTTCTGTTTGGGAACTAGTCAATGGGGGTACAGCCCCATTGACACTGGATACAGCCAAAAATAGAGAGCAACTCCCCACCCATTTAACCCGTAGGCCCTTAAACAGCCACCAATAAATATCGCGTCACAGTAACTTACTCAAAAAACCACAAAAATAAAATCCTCCTATCCCCTCCCCGGATAATTCTACACACATGTAGAAGAACTTCTGCTAGAATAAGTAATTTGAACTCTTTCTAAAGACAGAGCCTTAAGAACACACATACCCAACAGACCAAAAAAGGAACCATGACACCTAATCCAACAACACATAAAACACACTGTCTACCCAACACAGGACTGTCCACCCAAGGGCCTAAAGCCCTAAAAGGAACTCGGCAAACCCCTTCTCCAACTGTTTACCAAAAACATAGCTTCTAGCCAACCCAGTATTAGAAGTCCCGCCTGCCCTGTGGAAACCCTAAACGGCCACGGCACTAAAACCGTGCAAAGGTAGCACAATCACTTGCCCCTTAAATAGGGGCCCGTATGAAAGGCAGCATGAGAGAAGACCTGTCTCCTAGGGCCAGCCAATGAAATTGAACTACCAGTACAAAAGCTGGTATTCACAAGCAAGACAAAAAGACCCTGTGGAACTTTAACAAATTGTTTAAACAAATTGAACAATAGTTTCAGTTGGGAAAACTTTAGAAAAAATAAACTTCTTAAATACCACAGACCAACAAGCCTATAGCCATCAAACCATGACCCAGTTTTACTGATTAACGAAACAAGCTACCCCAGGGATAACAGCGCTACCTTCTCAAAGAGTCCTTATCAACAAGAAGATCTACGACCTCGATGTTGGATCAGGGTATCCAGACGGTGCAGCAGCTGTCAAAGGTTCGTTTGTTCAACGACTAAGACCCTACGTGATCTGAGTTCAGACCGGAGCAATCCAGGTCGGCCTTTATCTGCTGTATGAGCCTCTACCAGTACGAAAGGACCCTAGAGACAAGAATAATGCCAACAGCACATCTTTAAAAAGTAATGAATAAAACTGAAATAATGAAAATACAACCCGACCCTAAACAAGGACCCACATAGCTAGCGCACTAGCGCTACATTAAGGTGGCATAGCCAGGTTATTGCTGGGGACCTAAAATCCCCTATCAGAAGTTCAACCCTTCTCCTTAACATGTGACAAAAACACTTTGCCTGACAATCAAAATAATCAACCTCCTCACTACACTAGTCCCAATCCTTGTTGCCGTAGCATTCTTCACCCTGCTCGAACGAAAAACATTAAGCTATACACAACTACGAAAAGGACCTAACATTGTTGGCCCACAGGGTATTCTTCAACCAACTAGCGACGGAATAAAACTTATAATTAAAGAATCAATTCGACCCAAACAATCCTCACCAATTATATTTACCATTGCCCCGATCATAGCCCTCACACTATCCATATTTATATGAACCCCAATACCCATGCCCCACCCAATTCTGACCACAAACTTGGGACTTCTACTACTAATAGCCCTATCGAGCATACTGGTATACTCAACCCTCTGATCCGGTTGAGCATCAAATTCAAAATACGCACTAATGGGCGCACTACGAGCAGTAGCACAAGTAATCTCCTACGAAGTAACCCTGGGACTAATCCTAATATGCCTAACTGTCCAAACAGGAGACTACAACCTAGAACTCTTCTCCACAACACAAGAACAGTCATACCTAGCCACCACCACCTGACCCTTAATAATAATGTGATACGTATCTACACTAGCAGAAACCAACCGCACCCCCTTTGATTTAATCGAAAGCGAATCAGAACTCGTATCAGGATTTAATGTTGAATACGCAGGAGGGATATTTTCACTCCTATTCCTAGCCGAATATACTAGCATCATCCTAATAAACACCCTCACATGTATTCTATTCTTTAACTCAAGCTGCACACAATCCAATACATACACAGCACTACTAATAGCAAAAACAATTCTCGCAACCCTGGGATTCCTCTGAATCCGAGCAACCTACCCACGATTCCGATACGACCAACTCATACAACTTCTATGAAAACAATTTCTACCCCTAACCCTAGCCATATGCCTACTCTACACAACACTGCCGCTAGCACTCACAGCCCTTCCATAGGGGGGAAGGGATTGAACCAACATCAAAAAACTCAAAATTTCACGCATTCCATTATACTACCCCCTATAATACCTTCGGAAGTGTGCCCGAGAACTAGGGGCTACTTTGATAGAGTAGAAACAGAGACAGAAAACTCTCCCTTCCACTAGAATCTGCTACATTAAGCAATTGGGCCCATGCCCCAAAAACGATACCTCAATATCTTCTAGCATTGAACCTACTAACCCAACTAATCGCCTCATTTAACCTCATCCTTGGAACTACCATTACCACCTCAAGCCACCACTGACTTTTAGCCTGAGCGGGCCTAGAACTAAACATGCTATCAATACTAGTATTCATTGTAAAACCCAAACACCCACGTGCTGCCGAAGCAACAATCAAATACTTCCTAACCCAAACAATTGCCTCCACCCTAATACTATTTTCAAGCACAGTCAATGCAATCCAAACAGGACAATGAAACATTTCACAAATAACAGACAAGTATGCCTGCACAACACTCCTCCTTGCCCTAACAATAAAAATCGGAGCAGCCCCAATCTACTTCTGACTACCAGAAGTCATACAAGGCACTTCAACAATAACCGCCATAACCATTGCCACATGACAAAAAATTGCCCCAATTACCATCCTATTCATAACCCACGACCACCTCCCACCAAAAATCATAACAACCATTGGCATTATATCAACTATTATTGGAGGCTTAGGCAGCATTAATCAAACACAATTACGAAAACTTATAGCATACTCATCAATTACAAACCTTGGATGAACGATAGTCATCTTCGCAACCGCACCACACATTGCAACTCTCAACATCCTTATCTATATAACAATGCTTTTCCCAACATTCACACTTATCCAAAAAATGTCATTAAAAACACTACAAGATTCAACAACCACATGAACCACCTCACCAATAATAAGCACCCTCTTAATACTAATATTGCTCTCACTCAGTGGTCTCCCCCCATTCACAGGCTTTATCACAAAACTCATAATTCTAAATGAACTAATTACACAAAACTCCACCCCAACAGCATCAACAATAGCCATAGCATCCCTAATCAGCCTATTCTTCTACCTCCGAATAACTTATATCACCGCAATAACCACCCCCCCCATCATAACACCAACTACAATAAAGTGACGCCTCCTCCCCCCAAAGCACAAACTAATAACAACGCTCATCCCACTGTCCCTTCTAACCCTTCCACTACTACTCCCCACCCTAATATCTATGACCTAGAAGCTTAGGATACATCAAACCAGAAGCCTTCAAAGCTTCTAAAAGGAGTATAAGCCTCCTAGCTTCTGATACCCCAAGGAAAGCCTGTTGAAACTATCAACATCTCCTGAATGCAACCCAGACACTTTAATTAAGCTAAGACCTCACCTCATACAGGACCAGCGGGCCTCGATCCCACAAAAACTAGTTAACAGCTAGCCGCCCAAACCAGCGAGCATCAATCCAGTCTCCCTTTAAAAAAAGGAGACTAAGTCCAGGGTCTTCTACGACCTAATCCGGATTTGCAGTCTGGGCTGTCTGGGCTGTCTCTGGAACGGGGGGGAATCCAACCCCCATTAATAGATTTACAGTCTACCGCCTAACACTCGGCCGCCAAACCATGTGACTACTTCGCTGACTTTTATCAACAAACCATAAAGACATCGGCACTATATATTTCCTCTTCGGCCTGGCCGCCGGCCTAATCGGAGCCACATCAAGCTTATTAATGCGAACAAAACTCAGTCAACCTGGATTCTCCCTTGGAGACTACCACTCATACAATGTACTAATCACCTTACACGGCCTAACTATGATTTTTTTTATAGTCATACCCATTATGATCGGTGGCTTCGGAAACTGGTTAGTCCCGCTAATGCTAGGAGCACCAGATATAGCCTTCCCACGCATAAACAACATGAGCTTTTGACTCCTCCCCCCATCATTTTTATTACTTTTGGCCTCATCAAAAGTCGGAGCAGGGGTCGGAACGGGATGAACTATCTACCCACCCCTATCAGGAAACATGGCACATTCAGGCCCTTCTATGGATTTAGCAATTTTCTCCCTTCATCTAGCCGGAATCTCATCCATCCTTGCCTCAATTAACTTTATTTCAACATGCATCAACATAAAACCACATCACATAGTACTCTACAACCTACCCCTGTTCGTGTGATCCGTCCTACTGACTGCAATCCTACTTATTTTATCTTTACCAGTACTTGCTGCAGCCATCACCATACTTCTAACGGATCGAAACCTAAACACAGCATTTTTTGACCCCCTCGGTGGAGGAGACCCAATTCTATTCCAACACCTATTCTGATTTTTTGGCCACCCAGAAGTATATATTCTTATTCTCCCCGGATTCGGAATTATCTCACACATCATCACCCACTACTCATGTAAAAAAGAACCCTTCGGGTACATAAGCATAGTGTGAGCCATGCTCACAATTACCCTCCTAGGCTTCATAGTTTGAGCCCACCACATATTCACTGTGGGATTGGACATTGACACACGAGCCTATTTTTCCGCAGCAACAATAACCATTGCCGTACCAACTGGCATTAAAGTATTTAGCTGAACAGCAACAATCTTTGGGGGAAAAATTAACTTAGAGCCCCCAATACTATGATCACTCGGATTTATATACCTCTTCACCATCGGGGGACTGACAGGCATTACACTATCAAACTCCACCCTAGATGTTCTACTTCATGACACCTACTATGTTGTAGCCCACTTTCACTACGTCCTATCTATGGGCGCCGTATTCGCAATTATAGCTGGCACTGTTTACTGATTTCCGCTAATTTCAGGGTTCGCACTTAACAAAAAACTAGCCTATTCCCAATTTACTACCATGTTCATCGGAGTCAACATTACCTTTTTCCCACAACACATGCTAGGGCTGGCTGGCATACCACGACGATACTCCGACTTCCCAGACGCCTATGCCGTATGAAACACTATCTCATCATCAGGGGCACTAATTTCAATGCTTGGGGCATTAATAATGGTCCTAGTCATATGAGAGGCTATAGCAAAAAAACGGAAAACTTTGCAAGCACTATCAGACACAACAATGTTAGAATGAACACAAAAATGCCCACCAACACGACACACCTTTGAAAACCCCCCAACCGCCCTTCCTCAAGGAAGGGAGGAATTGAACCCCCACCTTGTGGTTTCAAGCCACACGCAGAACCGACTTTCTGCCCCATCCTTTTGAAGCCTTAGTAACAAATATTACGTAGCCCTGTCGGTACTAAATTATGGACACAAACCATAGGCCTCACATGGCTGAGCCCATCCAAATAACCCTGCACGACGCCACCTCGCCCGCAATAGAAGAACTTCTATTTTTTCACGACTACTCCATACTAATGATACTACTAATTGGAATAACCGTCGTCACCGCACTAATTATTGCCATATCTGCAAAAACCTACCACGCGTCACTCACAGACGCAAACCACCTAGAGTTTCTATGAACCCTTCTACCCGTCATAACCCTACTATTTCTAGCAGCACCATCAATACGAACCCTCTTTCTCCTAGAAAGCCAAACAACACCCCACTTTACAATTAAAACACTAGCATACCAGTGATACTGAAGCTATGAATACTCAGACTATGCAAACCTAAAATTTGACGCATACCTGGTACAAGATTGAGACCTAGGACAGGGGGACCCGCGACTCCTGGAAACAGACAATCGAATAGTATTCCCCATGCAAACCCCAACACGCCTCCTGGTCTCAGCAGAAGACGTTCTTCACTCTTGAACCCTACCAGCCCTGGGGATTAAAATCGACGCCGTACCTGGACGCCTGAATCAACTAACCCTCTTTACCATGCGCCCAGGAATCTTTTACGGACAATGTTCAGAAATCTGCGGAGCAAACCACAGCTTTATGCCAATCTCAACAGAATCTGTGCCAACAAAATATTTTGAAAAATGATTAGATAAAATACTTTAACATTAAGAAGCTTGCACGAAGCAACAGCCCTTTAATCTGCAGAAGGGGCCCTTCCCCCCTTAATGATTGCCGCACCTACTCCCAGACCCCTGATTCTTAACAGTCCTCTCAACATGATTAAGCCTTCATTCAATAACCAACCTAATTAAAAAAGTCCGCTTCCTTCGACTCCCCACAACAGACGACATTAAACCTAACGAAGTCACCGACTGAATCTGACCATGATAACAAGCCTATTTGATCAATTTATTACCCCCAACCTTTTAGGCCTCAATTTTCTCCCCATCACCATTTTTGCTGCACTCCTACTAACACCCTTTAACACCAGTCTGCGCCGCACCCGAGCTTCGGCACTAACTATATGACTAATTAAAAAAGCCTTAAAACACTTCTTAGCGGACACACACCCCGCTACCACCCCCTGAGGCGCCCCATTAGCTGGCGCAACCGTCTACCTTACCACATTAAACACCCTCGGATTACTGCCATATACATCCACACCAACAGCCCAACTCTCAGTAAGTTTAGCCCTAGCTATCCCCCTATGATTGGGAACAACCATTCTAAGCGCACAAAAACGACCTTCAGACCTCCTAGCACACCTCCTGCCAGAAGGGACGCCAACCCTCCTAATCCCAGCCCTAATCATTATTGAAACAATCAGCATACTCGTCCGACCCCTCGCCCTTGGAGTTCGACTCGCAGCTAACTTAACAGCAGGCCACGTACTCCTCCACCTTTTAACAACAATAGCCCCCGCAACCGGCCCAGTAGCATCCATTATGGCTCTCGTCATACTAACAATCTTTACATTTCTTGAAACAGCCGTCGCCATAATTCAAGCCTATGTGTTTATCTTACTTTTAAGCCTGTACCTACGAGAAATTCCCTATGACTAACCAAATACACCCCTACCACATAGTAAACGAAAGCCCGTGACCAATCCTAGGATCAACAGCACTATTTACCACAGCATGCGGCCTAACAACCTGAATGCACTTAAAAACTATAACCCTGCTTAATCTTGGCCTAATTACAACCCTACTAACAGCCTACCAATGGTGACGAGACATTATCCGTGAAAGCACATATCAAGGACACCACACTACAAAAGTTCAAACAGGACTACGATACGGAATAATCCTATTTATTACATCAGAAGTCCTGTTTTTTTTTGGCTTCTTTTGAACATTTTACTTTTCAAGCACCAACCCAAACCCCACCCTGGGGCTCCAGTGACCCCCCAAAGGAATTGAACCCCTCAACCCAATTGAAGTACCCCTACTCAACACCATAATTTTACTAGCCTCCGGAATAACCTTAACATGATCACATCATTCAATCATAAAGGGACTCAAAAAAAATACCTCCTGATCCCTTCTTTTAACCACACTGTTGGGAGGATATTTTACACTCCTACAAGCCCTGGAATATAAAGACACCAAATTTTCAATCTCGGATGGCACTTACGGTGCAATCTTCTTCATAGCCACAGGATTCCACGGCCTCCATGTTATAATCGGAACCTCATTTTTAATTATTTGCCTAATACGACAAATACACTCCCACTTCACAACAAAACACTACTTTGGATTTGAGGCCGCCGCCTGATACTGACACTTCGTTGATGTAGTCTGACTTTTTTTATACACATCAATCTATTGATGAGGCTCTTACCCTTCTAGTATAATACAATACAACTGACTTCCAATCATTCAATCTTGACCCAAGGAAGGGTAATCAACCTTACAACCGTACTACTAGCCTCACTTCTAATCCCAACAGCACTAGCCTTTTTCAGCCACTGAATCCCGCCAACACTGCCAGATATAGAAAAACTATCCCCATACGAATGCGGATTTACCCCATTTGGCAGCGCACGACTCCCCTTTTCATTACAATTTTTCCTAATTGCAATTTTTTTCCTAATTTTTGACTTAGAGATCACCCTACTTTTACCCCTGCCCTGAGCAATTAACTCTACAACCCCCACAATGACTGTCTTGTTAATACTAACCATTATTACCTTACTCACTCTAGGATTAATCTATGAATGAACTCAAGGAGCCCTAAATTGGACAAAAGATTAAGGAATTAGTTTAAAAAAAACAACTACCTTCGAACTAGTTAACTTAGCTCGCACCCTAAATTCCTAAAATGTCCTATCTCCTATACACAGCATTTTCCTTAGCAATACTGGGTGCCCTAGTCAACCGAATACACCTCTTATCAGCCTTGCTCTGCATCGAGGGAATGATATTAGCCCTATTCATAATGATAACCCTCCTAATCACCAACACCGGAATACTTTCAATCGCAAGTACACCAATCATACTGATCACCCTTGGAGCCTGTGAAGCAAGCACCGGCCTTGCCCTCTTAGTCACCACATCCAACACGCACACCAACGATCACATTAAAAACCTTAAACTACTAAAATGCTAAAAATCCTTATGCCAACCATAATCCTTATCCCCTTAGCCGCCGCCACCAAAAAAAACACACTATTCCCAGCATTTCTTGCTTTCTCGACTATCCTAGCAACACTTAGTCTCCAATGACTAAAAATCCCAATAACCCTAAGCAAGCACTCTAACCCCCTTATGTCGGTTGACCAACTCTCTTCCCCACTCCTAACCCTATCCTACTGACTACTGCCCGTCGCAATCTTGGCCAGTCAAAACCACTTAAAACACACAACACAGATACAAAAACAAATATTTTTACTATGCTTAGCCACATTACAAACCTTCTTAACTATCGCATTATCCTCTACCAACCTAATTTTATTCTTTGTCATATTTGAAGCCACCCTAATCCCCACAATAATCATTATCACTCGATGAGGCAACCAAAAAGAACGACTAACAGCAGGCTTATACTTTATATTCTACACCCTAATTAGCTCTATACCCCTTTTAATCGCGCTACTATTTATTAAACACCAAATAAACAGCCTCAACATTTTACTAATCACCATAACCAGCCACAAACCAAATATTACACTATGATTAGCATGTACTATCGCCTTTATAGTAAAAATACCCCTATATGGACTTCACCTCTGACTGCCCAAAGCTCATGTAGAAGCCCCTATTGCAGGCTCCATAGCACTAGCAACAATCCTACTGAAACTGGGGGGCTACGGAATAATACGAATTTCACCAACTCTCTTCCAACCTCAAACTTTGCATTACCCATTTGTTACCCTGGCCCTCTGAGGGATAGTCATAACTAGCTTGATCTGCCTACGACAACCAGACTTAAAATCCCTAATCGCCTACTCCTCCGTCAGTCACATAGGCCTAGTCGTCACAGCTACAATTATCCAAACCCCATCAAGCCTTGCTGGAGCCACAATTCTAATAGTAGCGCATGGAATCACCTCTTCAATACTATTTTGTTTGGCAAACATAATATATGAGCGAACCGGCTCCCGAATACTAACAACACTGCAAGGAATACAAACCACCATGCCCCTAATAGCAACCTTTTGACTTTTAGCCAACCTAACCAACATGGCCCTCCCACCCACACTAAACCTCTTAGGAGAAATTATAATTATTACCGCAACATTTAACTGATCTTATCCAACCCTCATCCTAACCGGATCAGCTGCAACAATTACAGCAATTTACTCCATACACATATTTTCAACAATCCATGGAAAGGCACAAAAAGACATAATAATTTTTCCCCCCCAAACCCGAGAATATCTTGTTCTCATACTTCACACAATCCCGATACTTCTGTTAATACTCGACCCACAAATCATTATGCTAACTTAATCGCGCTACAGTAATTTATTGTAAAATATTAGCCTGTGGAGCTAAAAACGGAACCGCCTTCTCTTCCCCGTAGCTGAAAGGGACATTGAACTGCTAGCTCATACCCCTGATTTTAACCAATCAGACCTTTCCACTTTTAAAGGAAAATAGTCATCCAATGGTTTTAGGAACCAAAGCTCTTGGTGCAATTCCAAGTGAAAGTAGTAAATTCAACATTAGTCCACACCGTAATAATAACAACCACCACCCTATCAGTCCTAATCTTAATAATCCCCCTACAAAAACATGTCAAATTCAACATTCCCACAGAAAAGACAATCATAATATCATTTATTATCTCAACAATTCCAACAATACTCGCACTAAAATATGCCCCACACAACACATCAATTAATCTAACCCTAATACAACCATCAACTCTAAACGTATCCCTGACCATCATAACAAACGTAAACTCAAACCTATTCCTATCAACAGCCCTATTCGTAACCTGAACAATCATACAATTTTCTACCTGATATATTAAAAACGCCCACAAAATAAAGACATTCAAAAAATACTTAACAATATTCCTGATCACAATAATACTACTGATCCTTGCAGGCAGCATAATTCAACTATTTATCGGCTGAGAAGGTGTCGGCATTATATCATTCATACTAATCAATTGATGGCACGCACGCCCAAATGCTAACTCTTCAGCCATACAAGCAATAGCCTACAACCGAGTAGGAGACATCGGAATCATTCTAACATTAACATGGCTTGCCACTAACCAAACCTCATGAAATATACAAAGTACCGATCCAAAAATAAACACAACGATACTGGGTGCAGGACTAATCCTAGCAGCTGCCGGAAAATCAGCCCAATTTTTAATGCACTTATGACTACCCAATGCAATAGAGGGCCCAACTCCAGTATCAGCCCTCCTACACTCCAGTACCATAGTCGTAGCGGGCATTTACCTACTAATTAAAACATATCCATTAATCCAAAACTCAAATACTACCACCACCACCTGCCTACACCTAGGAACAATCACAAGCCTCTACGCCTCCTTAACAGCCCTTTACCAAAATGACCTTAAAAAAATTATTGCCCTATCAACACTAAGCCAACTTGGACTCATAATAGTGGCAATCGGCCTTCACCACCCACACCTAGCATTTCTACACATTTCAACACACGCCTCAACCAAAGCTGCTCTATTTCTATGCGCCGGCTCATTCATTCACAGCCTACAAAATGAACAAGACATCCGAAAAATGGGCAACATAAACATATTTCTACCCACCACATCAACCTGCCTCACTATCACAAGCCTAGCCTTAATAGGCATACCATTTCTATCCTGCTTCCACTCAAAAGACCCAATTATTGAAACCCTTATCACATCAAAAACAAGCTTATGAATTGCAACCGCAGTATTAATCTCCACAACCATAACATCCGCCTACTCAATACGAACAATCTACTACACAATGACAAAATTTACTCGAAATAAACCAGTAACCTCGCTGAAAGAGACCCCCAACCAAGTTAACCCAATTATTCGCTTAACTGCACTATCAATTCTTATCGGAACTGCCCTAATCACCGCCTTCTCTCAAATAAACACAAACCCCCTAATACCAACCGAAATAAAATTGATCCCCACACTAGCAATGCTAGCAGGGGGCCTAACAACAACTGAAACACTAAACAAACAAACCCCCGCCCCCAAAAAGCACACACTATACCCCACACTGAACCAACTCGCCTACTTCAAAATAACCCACCGCTGAACACCAAAAACCACACTAACAACAGGAACCACAATCGCAACCCAACTACTTGACCTTCTATGATTAAAAAAAGGACCAAAAATTACTGCACTACTAAACAAAAACACCTCTAAACTAACCAACCCCCTCACAGGACTAATTAAACTGTACCTTTCCACCACTGCAATTACCCTAACCATCGCCCTAATCGTCACCCACAGCCTTAACTAACCCGAACCGCCCCCAATTGCCACCCACGAACTAAATCCAAAACTACAAACAATGTCAACAACAACCCGAGCCCTAAGATAAAAAAACTAACCCCCCCAATAGAATACAACAAAATAACCCCCTCCAAATCGACATCTACGCCCTCCAACGAGGAGACAACACAAGCCATTTCGCAATCAAAAACCCACCAACCCCCAACATAACAAAACAAACTAACCAAATACAATAAGATCCCAGCAATATACTCTATAACCGGCCGACTGCCCCAAGCTTCCGGATATAGATCAGACGACAAAGAAACCGAAAACGCAAAAGCCACCAACATTCCACCCAAATAGGCCAACACCAACGCCAAAGATAAAAAAGTATGACCTAAGCCAGCCAATACCCCAGCACCAAAGACGGACCCTAAAACCAAGGCAACCGTCCCAAAAAACGGAGACGGATTGCAAGCCACCCCCCCCATAAAAAAAAGAAATAACCACAACACTAAAAAAAAATACATAATTCTTATCCGGACTGTCTTAAACCTGAACCTTCAGCACGAAAAACTGATATTGTTATTCAACTATAAAAATATGACTGCCCTACGAAAACACTACCCCCCCCTAAAAACTATTAACCACTCACTAATTGACCTACCCACCCCAACAAACATCTCAATAGCCTGAAACCTGGGCTCACTGCTTGGCCTTATATTAATGATACAAATCCTAACTGGTCTATTTCTGACAATGCACTACGCAACCGATACACACTTAGCATTTTCCTCCGTATCCACCATCTGCCGAGAGGTAAACTACGGGTGACTAATACGAAATATACATGCAAACGGAGCCTCAATATTTTTCATCTGCATTTTCCTTCACATCGGACGAGGCCTATTTTACTCCTCGTACCTCTTCAAAGAAACATGAATTATTGGTGTTATTCTTCTTCTCCTAACCATGATCACTGCATTCCTAGGCTACATCCTACCATGAGGACAAATATCCTTCTGGGGGGCCACCGTAATCACTAACATACTATCAGCAATTCCCCTCATCGGAAATGACCTAGTAAACTGAATCTGAGGCGGCTTTTCAGTTGGCAACCCAACACTAACTCGATTTTTCGCCCTACACTTCATAATACCCTTTCTAATTGCTGGAACAACAACACTGCACCTCCTCTTCCTACACGAAACCGGATCCAGCAACCCAACCGGGTTGTCTTCAAACCCCGACAAAGTATTATTCCACCCATACTTCACACTAAAAGACCTCACCACCGCACTAACCGCCACCACCCTACTAATACTGGTTGCTCTATTCCTACCAACACTCCTAACAGACCCACAAAACTTTTCACCCGCCAACCCACTAATAACCCCCCCCCACATCATGCCAGAATGATATTTTTTATTTGCCTACACAATTCTACGCTCAATTCCAAACAAACTGGGGGGAGTCATAGCCCTATTCGCAGCTGTCTCCATTTTACTCCTAGTGCCAATACTACACACCTCCAAACAACGATCAATAAAATTCCGACCAACTTCACAAACAATTTTTTGAATCATAACAGCAAACATCTTAATCCTCACATGAGCCGGAAGCCAACCCGTAGAACAACCCATCATCACCATTGGGCAAGTCGCCACTACAGCCTACTTCCTAATCTTTATCTTCATCACCCCAATTATCGCCACACTCGAAAACAAATATCACGATATACACTGTTCTAGTAGCTAACAGCACAAAGCACTGGTCTTGTAAACCAAAGACGGGACACATCTCCCCTAGAACACCACTGAACCTAGGTCACCCCATAAAAGCCTGCCCAGCACCCCCAGCCAAGCTTCGCCACTGAACCTAGGTCACCCCATAAAAGCCTGCCCAGCACCCCCAGCCAAGCTTCGCCACTGAACCTAGGTCACCCCATAAAAGCCTGCCCAGCACCCCCAGCCAAGCTTCGCCACTGAACCTAGGTCACCCCATAAAAGCCTGCCCAGCACCCCCAGCCAAGCTTCGCCACTGAACCTAGGTCACCCCATAAAAGCCTGCCCAGCACCCCCAGCCAAGCTTCGCCACTGAACCTAGGTCACCCCATAAAAGCCTGCCCAGCACCCCCAGCCAAGCTTCGCCACTGAACCTAGGTCACCCCATAAAAGCCTGCCCAGCACCCCCAGCCAAGCTTCGCCACTGAACCTAGGTCACCCCATAAAAGCCTGCCCAGCACCCCCAGCCAAGTTCCGCCCAAGTCTGGGTGACTCCGTAAAGACCTGCAAGACACAAGTAGTCTGCCAACCGACCTTACCTGCGGCAAACCAGAGCCGCACCTCTTTAACCGAGCACCCCCAGCCAAGTTCCGCCCAAGTCTGGGTGACTCCGTAAAGACCTGCAAGACACAAGTAGTCTGCCAACCGACCTTACCTGCGGCAAACCAGAGCCGCACCTCTTTAACCGAGCACCCCCAGCCAAGTTCCGCCCAAGTCTGGGTGACTCCGTAAAGACCTGCAAGACACAAGTAGTCTGCCAACCGACCTTACCTGCGGCAAACCAGAGCCGCACCTCTTTAACCGAGCACCCCCAGCCAAGTTCCGCCCAAGTCTGGGTTACTCCGTAAAAGCCTGCAAGACACAAGTAGTCTGCCAACCGACCTTACCTGCGGCAAACCAGAGCCGCACCTCTTTAACCGAGCACCCCCAGCCAAGTTCCGCCCAAGTCTGGGTGACTCCGTAAAGACCTGCAAGACACAAGTAGTCTGCCAACCGACCTTACCTGCGGCAAACCAGAGCCGCACCTCTTTAACCGAGCACCCCCAGCCAAGTTCCGCCCAAGTCTGGGTGACTCCGTAAAGACCTGCAAGACACAAGTAGTCTGCCAACCGACCTTACCTGCGGCAAATCAGAGCCGCACCTCTTTAACCGAGCACCCCAGCCAAGTTCCGCCCAAGTCTGGGTTACTCCGTAAAGACCTGCAAGACACAAGTAGTCTGCCAACCGACCTTACCTGCGGCAAACCAGAGCCGCACCTCTTTAACCGAGCACCCCCAGCCAAGTTCCGCCCAAGTCTGGGTTACTCCGTAAAAGCCTGCAAGACACAAGTAGTCTGCCAACCGACCTTACCTGCGGCAAACCAGAGCCGCACCTCTTTAACCGAGCACCCCCAGCCAAGTTCCGCCCAAGTCTGGGTGACTCCGTAAAGACCTGCAAGACACAAGTAGTCTGCCAACCGACCTTACCTGCGGCAAATCAGAGCCGCACCTCTTTAACCGAGCACCCCCAGCCAAGTTCCGCCCAAGTCTGGGTGACTCCGTAAAGACCTGCAAGACACAAGTAGTCTGCCAACCGACCTTACCTGCGGCAAACCAGAGCCGCACCTCTTTAACCGAGCACCCCCAGCCAAGTTCCGCCCAAGTCTGGGTTACTCCGTAAAAGCCTGCAAGACACAAGTAGTCTGCCAACCGACCTTACCTGCGGCAAACCAGAGCCGCACCTCTTTAACCGAGCACCCCCAGCCAAGTTCCGCCCAAGTCTGGGTGACTCCGTAAAGACCTGCAAGACACAAGTAGTCTGCCAACCGACCTTACCTGCGGCAAATCAGAGCCGCACCTCTTTAACCGAGCACCCCCAGCCAAGTTCCGCCCAAGTCTGGGTTACTCCGTAAAGACCTGCAAGACACAAGTAGTCTGCCAACCGACCTTACCTGCGGCAAACCAGAGCCGCACCTCTTTAACCGAGCACCCCCAGCCAAGTTCCGCCCAAGTCTGGGTTACTCCGTAAAAGCCTGCAAGACACAAGTAGTCTGCCAACCGACCTTACCTGCGGCAAACCAGAGCCGCACCTCTTTAACCGAGCACCCCCAGCCAAGTTCCGCCCAAGTCTGGGTTACTCCGTAAAAGCCTGCAAGACACAAGTAGTCTGCCAACCGACCTGAGCCACGGACCCCAACTCTCAATAACACCCTAGGCTAACAAAACCAATATAAAAAAAACTATTTAACGGAAAAAAGCCTATGTATTAATATAATACATATGTATATAGTGCATTATACTATTTTCCTCATACATATCATAATATATTAATTTATTAATAATAATACTAGTAACATTTAATGTTTATTGTACATACATCTCTCTACATCAGGAATATTATTTTCCAATGGTGGTCTCTTTTGTCACGGAAGTATCTTGATTGGCTCACTAACAATCTACATGTCAGACATTTAAGGAGAGATCAGCAACTGACGGTCTTTACGCATCCTATGCCCAGTCTCGTAGCTCATGAACACAAGTTACCTCTAGACTTGCTCTTTCCAAGACCTCGGGTTCCTACCTCAGGCACATTCCCATATTAGTACGCATACGGTGATCTTCACTAGACATCTGATTAATGAGTGTTCTACATTCTGTCCGTGACCTCGGCATTCCCTGGCACTCCCGGCATCTGGTATTTTTTTTTTTTTCTCTTCGACTTTCACAACCGCATCGCAGTCCTCTATCTATCTCGGTTTAGCGGGACCTCCTAGTCAGATCCATAGGCCACTTTTATTTATGTATTCGTATTCGTTTAATGCTCGATAGACATAAAATTCCCAAAAAAACGCGATTTTTGACAGTAGTTTCGGGACCATGACCCGTTTTTTTCAAAAAACAAAATTTGCTATTATCAAACTTCTAAATTTTCTAACAAAATTTTTACAAAAATTTTTTTGCCATAAGCAAAATTTCTGTTAAATAGCAAAAACCCGTTTGACTCACAAACAGGGCTAAAAGCGATTTTACAGCAAAATTTTTTTACTAGAAGATTTCAGAGAATCATGCATTTTTCCGCCTCCAAAAAAAACCGATCATCACTACTTTCTGACAACAGGATTTTCAATTTTTGTGAATTTTTTTCACTTTTTTTAAAAAAATTTTTTCATTTTTTTTAAAAAATCGCCATTTTTTTTAAAAAAAAATCTTTTTTTCAAAAAAACCTTCACTTTACAAGGATCTTCTGCCAAGTAAAAAATCTAAAAAAATGAATAATCTTCATATTGCCAAAATTTTTGACTAATTGATTCTAGACTACTCAATTTACAATTTAGCTCAGTACCTACCGAGCTTTCACAGTTTAAAAGAGGAAATGAGTACCCATCACTGGCTCCCAAAGCCAGAATTTTCGTTAAACTATCTTTTAAGAAATTTTAAAATTTTACCGTAAAATTTTCACAGCAAAATAGGACTGATATTTTTTTGTCAAAAAACACCAAATTTTACTTTAACAGCCCAAAACCCGGGTCCAAAAAACCCTTGAGATAATATGCAAAATTTTGCATATTATCTTCCGGCACATTAATATACGCGTGAAGCACAGACATGTCTGGACTATACACACGTATATTAATGAAAACACAGATATGTCTGGACTGTTAACACGTATATTAATGGAAAACACAGACACCTGTGAGTCGTACACAATACTAATAAATATATATATATATATATAAATATATTTAATAAAACACAGACACATCCAGATCGTACACAATACAATCAATTATTTATATCTATATATAAGGCACTAGTAAACACAAACACATTTAATCGTACACTACACAATAT